CTATTATGAAATTCAATACAATACACAATATTAAATAATAGGTAATAGGATATTTTCAATAAAAAAAAGTGGCTTTCTCCCATCTAATTCTACATTACATTATCGGAATAAAGATATTGTATGCATCGATATTTAAATATTTGGTACATGAAGCCATGATCCGCTAGACATATCAATCTTATTATATAGAAATCTTCTATTAGGTAGAAATATCAATAGAAATGGGTCTTATGTTATGTTGTAGAATCAAAAAAGATATTTTCAATTCTCTTCTACGTCTTTATGTGTTGATGCTTCAAATAAGCTTTTCTGTGACGAAAGGGAATAGTAAATTTTTCTTCTAGAATAACATAAAATAATTAGGAATAAGTAGATTTAATCAGAAATATCGACAGATTTTTTCGGAGTCCAAAAAAGTATAATATGAAAATGAAAGAAAAAGGTAGATCCGCTGTTCTGTTCCAATTTCATCTATATCGAATTTGAATATCAGAATAGTGGATATAGTCCTGATTCAATAGGTTAGGTCCACTTACTTTTTCTTTTGTTGATTTCGAATCTAATCTTTACAATTTTTTTTTTTGATTTGATTGGGTTAGACAAAAAATTTGACGATTTAAGAGCCAACTTAATTTTTTTTTTTAATATAATAAACAAATGTTAAACTCTATAACTCTAATTAATCTACTATAAACCATTCGAACTTATTCGAATTAAATTCGAAATTTTATTAGAGATATAGAATTTCTTACTTTACTATATTTATTACAAATATCAACAATATCTATATTCCCCCCTTCAATCTAGTCTCCTAGGGAATACTACCATTGAAGTTTTATGAAAAAAGGTCAAAGCCCCTTATCGGATTTGAACCGATGACTTACGCCTTACCATGGCGTTACTCTACCGCTGAGTTAAAAGGGCTTCAATTCCTAAATGAGCCAGCATGTAGATAATATATATCTAGGGAAATCGATTCCAAATCAAATCTATCTAATCTATAAAGTAAATAGATTCGAATCCAATTATTATATGAAGTAAACTTCTAATAATTCATTCATAAACATAAACGAGAAATTGAATTTACCTAATGAATATAAACTCAATTAGTGAATATAAATTCAATTAGCGAATATAGGTAAGAAAAAGGGGGGTTTATTTATATTTATTGAATTTGATAAAGATTAATGCAATGGATTTTTGATGAATTTTTTCAAAGCCGAACCTAATTGAATTGACCACCATCATAACGAAATTCATTTGATTTATATATACGTGTACTTACCAATTTAACATAGATCAAAGATATTTCATCGAATCATTGATGAACAGATTCTATTTGTCCCCCGAGCAAAATTATTAGTTATAGAATAATATTCTATAATATAATAATAATAGAATTTCTTAAGAATTTCTTAATATGGTTCTTCTAATCACCATTATTCCATTATTCATTATAATATTCTCATTTCAATAGAATTTAATTATTAAATAGAATTTAGAATTCCCTAAGGTCTAGAAATTTCTTAAGAAATTGACTAAATTTACTAAAAAAATGGATAATATTAATTAAATAATATTATATAAATAATATTATATTAATTAATATATTAATTCATGAATAGAAATGAGGAATCAAAAAATTGTATGGAATCATGAAAGGCGGAAAAATTTTTCGAATCTAGTCCTACCATTTTGTTATATTGACAATTTCAAAAAACTGTTCATACTTATGGGCATAGTATTCTGACAAATGTGCCCCCATCGTCTAGTGGTTTAGGACATCTCTCTTTCAAGGAGGCAACGGGGATTCGACTTCCCCTGGGGGTAGGGTATTACGAAAGGAAGTGGATCAGGGATTATTAAGAAATATGGAATTTCTTCTTCCTGGGTCGATGCCCGAGCGGTTAATGGGGACGGACTGTAAATTCGTTGACAATATGTCTACGCTGGTTCAAATCCAGCTCGGCCCAATAATTCACTGATCCGCCATGAAATGATATTACCCTTTTGTTCTGTTTTCTAGAAATGCCTGATACAAAAAACAAAAAAGAAAAAAAAAAAAGAAATCCAAATTTCTGCTATATCCTTACTTGTATTTTATTTACTTTCTTTTTTCTTTTTTTCCTACAAATTCTGATCTTGTTAATGACCTAGATTCATATCAGGATTTGTAAATAGAAAGTCTAAGAAAAAGAATTATCTAAAGATATAAAGAAAAAAGACTTTTCTTTCTTTTCATTTTCATTGAAAGATTGATTATCAATCGATTTGATTTATTTGAAATAACGAAAAGATGACTAGTAATTTGTGTCATTATCACTAAAGTGGATATCCATGCGGATATCCATATTACCACTTGCCTCTCTCTTATAACGGGGCCGATTCCAATTCCAATTCAAAATCGAAATAGAACGGGTTTGAATGAAATCATAAGAATTGCCGTACACTTTATTTATTTTAGATTTTATTTCCCTGGGATTGTAGTTCAATTGGTCAGAGCACCGCCCTGTCAAGGCGGAAGCTGCGGGTTCGAGCCCCGTCAGTCCCGACGTATTCAAATCCAACAATCCAACCAAAAAAATATATCAATTCCGCTTTCTATTTTCTTTTCTGTAAATAAGGGGACAAATAGTAGAATTTTTTTCTCAAAGAGAAGGGGTTCCTTCTTTTTTCTTTTATTTTTATTACTTTCCTTTTTTTCATCAAAGTAAATCAAAGTAAATAGAAATATGGAAATTCCACTTTTTTTAACTAATAGCGACGGAAATGGATCGAGACATAATATTCAAGATTTCAAGAGATATGGTGCCGAGTTTGGCTTTTTCGGTTTCTCCCAACCTGCGTAATGAAATCGAATCGAGTACCATATCGTATCTTTCCCGATAGTACATACACAAATCAAATTTTTCTTTGTACGATACAAAATGAATCGAATTTCTTTGGAATTCTTTTAATTGGTAATTGGAAAAGTCTCCTCTTTTTTGACTCCGATTTTGCTCAATTACTAATTTGAATTTGAAATAATCTATCTCATTCAAATTGTACACTGAAGTTTTGATATATTATATTTATTTTTATTCCATTACTAATCTTTATCACACCTTTTTCCAATAAGATTAGATCATTAAAAAAAGGAGTTTAGAACTTAACTTCCCCTTCGCCATTTTGCTTCTATTATTTGGATTTGTTTGGAACCAATGTAAGTGGAAAGGCGGTTAGATGATACTTCGTGAGATCATTGGACAAAGACAAAGAAGGCAATAGTTGTTTTTTATAGAAAAAAAAAAGAATGAAAAAGAATTTAAAATAAAATTTTAAAATTAAAATAAAGTAACGAAATTCTCGATTGGGTCAAGAATCCTTTTTTTTTTTTTGATTCGGTATGAATAAACAATCTTTCTATGTTATACTATTCAATTCTCGACGAGGAATCAATTTGATAGGTCAGATATTGTTATTCATGATATTTATCCGATTCGATATCATCGAGATAAAATTTATCTCATTGAATTTAGAGGCAAAAAATTTATCATCTCTATGGGATTAAATCCCGAGTTATTGTGAAGTAAAGAAAAACGAAAGGATGAGATTATGGAAGTCAATATTCTCGCATTTATTGCTACTGCACTGTTCATTCTAGTTCCTACTGCTTTTTTACTTATAATATATGTAAAAACTGTTAGTCAAAGTAATTAATTTGAACGAAACTTGACGTCTTAGTTCTTAATCAATATCAATGATTAAAAAGATAAATAAAAAGGATTCAAAATTTGTGTTTTAGACGAAATGTGCGGACTAGAATCAGCAGTATCCTATGAGATCCGATAGTATGGGTAGAAAGAAATATCTATTTCTTTACTACCCATACTATCTTTTTTTGTTATTCGAGTTTATAAAGTTGTACTGTATAAAGATATAGGTTTAATAGAAATCAATCGAAAATGGCATCTTCATTTTCATACATTCGGATTATTTGAAATTTCCTATTCAAATTTCAATAGGAATCTTCAAATCTATTGAAATAATCAAATCAAAGAAAAGGAAAAAAAAAAAGAGTCTAGATAGACTATATTAATAAAAGAAAATCAAGAAATCTTATTTTAGTATTCTTAAGTGATTAAACGATTGTAAAATCATCCAAAGAATGGAGTTTTAGAAAAACTTTTTAGATTTCGCCGAAAAGCATTAGTAAACTCCGTCGGTTTTGAATCTTTGAATCATCATATGAAATGAGTCAAGTCAATAAAGTATAGCATAAATAGGATTTTTAAAATACTAAATCAAATAGTAAAGTTAAGTAATAAGCGCACAACGCAATATGCGACTTCTTTAAGAAAATATCTTAGGATGTGTATTATCTCGTTGGAGGACCACTATGTCTATCTTATTTCCCACGGAAACCCGTTATATTTAATTAACTATAAATAAATTACTTGTATAAATAAATTACTTGTGAAATTTTCAAAATTTCAAAAGGAAAGACTCTCTTTCTTTTATCTTTGAACAAGAAAAAGGCAAACAAATAAAAAGTAAAAAAGGTTCCTCTAGTCCTCATTGACTAGAATTGTCAATATATAATTCTAGTTAACGGTCGGTTTAGCGAAATAGAAAATTTAAGAAGAATTCGTTTGGAATAAATTTCCTCTCATTTTGATTCCTTTTACTTTGTTTGCGAAATATAAAACACGGGAATCATTCAAATATTTGTTTGATTATGATTATATTAATCAGGGTCTTTTTCGTCTATTCAAGAATAGACGAAATTATTCAACCCAAACCCAAATCCGACTCGAATAGAATTTCGAAATGAAGATTTTTTAAAATTCAATTTCGAAATTCTTACAAATTTCGAAATTGAATTAATTGAATGCAAAATTCTTTGCAGAATGATCTATAAAACAATTGATAGAGTTTTATTTCTCAACTCAATTAGGAGTATCCCTAGAGTCCACTTCTTCCCCATACTACGAGTGAAAGGGAAAATGTAAAGACTACCATTAAAGCAGCCCAACCGAGACTTACTATATCCATGTGAATTATGTCCCCTATCTCTATGAATATGAAGGAATTTTTCCAGTATTGTTCACTTTGTTTATTGTTCACTAATAATAGTAGTCGAATCGCCGGTGCGGAGTCAAAAAAAAAAGTATTTTGGCCAATACCATTGATGAAATAATACAAAAAATCCAATTTATCTTAAGAAGTTCTTATTATATTATTTAATATTTTTATTTTGGTAGAATCGGTAAAGATTAAGCACAAATCTTTATAGGCAGCGACGCTCTTGGAAGTTTCAAGAGTTATTTTTTTCCTCCGCGTTTTTTTCTATTGGGAAAAAATTGAAGCAGTTATATCAGCAAAACGAACTAAGGCATTTCGTCTCTTTTGTTGATCAGGCGACACCCAAGATTCGAACTGGGGAACGAGGATTTGCAGTCCTTCGCCTTACCACTCGGCCATGCCGCCCCAACTAAGGGGATTTCTAATGTTGATTGGTCCCCAACCAGCATTTAACTATCGACTGTAAAGAGGATTTGCAGTCCTCTTTACAACCATTTCACTACAACCATTTAACTACCGACTATAAAGAAAAGAAAGGGGATTTGGAGTCCCCAACCAACCATTTAACTACCGACAGAGGATTTGGAGTCCCCAACCGACGACTGTAAAGGGGATTTCCAGTCCCCCAGTCGCCAACCAACATTTAACTACCGAAGAGAAAGGGGATTTGGAGTCCCCAACCAACATTAACCACCATTTAACTATCGACTGTGAATTCATGAATCATGAACCATTCTTAGATTTTAATCTAACGTTGCATTTCCTTAAAAATATAGGAAAATCAAAAAGGATATGTAACTATTTAGTATTGATTCTAAAAAACCAATCAATTGTTCTCTTCTCGATTTGCATATTCTATATATAATATAGAATCTATCTATATGTCAACCCCTTCTTTCTTCTCGATTTGCATATTCTATATATAATATAGAATCCATCTATATGTCAACCCCTTCTTTCTTCTCGATTTGCATATTCTATATATAATATAGAATCCATCTATATGTCAACCCCTTCTTTCTTCTCGATTTGCATATTCTATATATAATATAGAATCCATCTATATGTCAACCCCAGCTAGAACAGATATAGAATATAAAAGTATCCTCATAAAAATGAATTTATTGTCTTAATAATACCGGTCCTTATCCCATTTTATGCGCAGATTAGATAAGTTCAGTGGATTCGAGAAGTTCATAACCAAAAAATAACTAAAAATACCGGAAGAAATAAAGTCAAATTCTTACGAAGAAGCCCTTTGAATGATGAATGTATGGATTCGCGCATATAAAAAGAGGTTAACCACCTCCCATTGCGTATTGATGCTTATCGGGTATAGAATAGATCTGCTTCTCTTTGTTCCTACAAATGGAATTGGAACGTTATGACTAAAATACTAAACAGGATAGAAAAAGGATTAATCCTTTATTCGGGATAATTCACTGAACAAAGGGAGATCCATAACATAGTTTTTTCTAGTGTAATAAAGTTACATAGTGTTTATTTTTCGTTAATATTAATAATTATTAGTACGTTAATATTTAAATATTAATAATTTTAATATTACTAATTAATTAAGGGGTATTTCCATGGGTTTGCCTTGGTATCGTGTTCATACCGTCGTATTGAATGATCCCGGTCGTTTGCTATCTGTTCATATAATGCATACAGCTTTGGTTGCCGGCTGGGCCGGTTCGATGGCTCTATATGAATTAGCAGTTTTTGATCCCTCTGACCCAGTTCTGGATCCAATGTGGAGACAAGGTATGTTCGTAATACCCTTCATGACTCGGTTAGGGATAACCAATTCGTGGGGTGGTTGGAGTATCACAGGCGGAACTATAACGAATCCAGGTATTTGGAGTTATGAGGGTGTGGCTGGGGCGCATATTGTCTTTTCTGGCTTGTGCTTCTTGGCAGCTATCTGGCATTGGGTGTTTTGGGATCTAGAAATATTTTGTGATGAGCGTACAGGAAAACCTTCTTTAGATTTGCCTAAGATCTTTGGAATTCATTTATTTCTCGCAGGAGTGGCTTGTTTTGGGTTTGGCGCTTTTCATGTAACGGGATTGTATGGTCCTGGAATATGGGTGTCCGATCCTTATGGCCTAACTGGAAAGGTACAATCTGTAAATCCGGCGTGGGGTGTGGAAGGTTTTGATCCCTTTGTTCCGGGAGGAATAGCCTCTCATCATATTGCAGCGGGGACTCTGGGCATATTGGCCGGCTTATTCCATCTTAGTGTCCGTCCGCCTCAACGGCTATACAAGGGATTACGTATGGGAAATATTGAAACCGTGCTTTCCAGTAGTATCGCGGCTGTCTTTTTTGCAGCTTTTGTTGTTGCTGGAACTATGTGGTATGGTTCAGCAACTACCCCGATTGAATTATTTGGTCCCACTCGTTATCAATGGGATCAAGGATACTTCCAGCAAGAAATATATCGAAGAGTTGGTGCTGGGCTAGCCGAAAATCAAAGTTTATCCGAAGCTTGGTCTAAAATTCCTGAAAAATTAGCCTTTTATGATTACATTGGAAATAATCCGGCAAAGGGTGGATTGTTCAGAGCGGGCTCAATGGACAACGGGGATGGAATAGCTGTTGGGTGGTTAGGACATCCTATCTTTAGAGATAAAGAAGGACGTGAACTTTTTGTACGTCGTATGCCTACGTTTTTTGAGACATTTCCAGTTGTTTTGATAGACGAAGACGGAATTGTTAGAGCCGATGTTCCTTTTCGAAGGGCAGAATCGAAGTATAGTGTCGAACAAGTAGGTGTAACTGTTGAGTTTTACGGTGGCGAACTAAATGGAGTCAGTTATAGTGATCCTACTACTGTGAAAAAATATGCTAGACGCGCTCAATTAGGTGAAATTTTTGAATTAGATCGTGCTACTTTAAAATCCGACGGTGTTTTTCGTAGCAGTCCCCGGGGTTGGTTTACTTTTGGACATGCTTCGTTTGCTCTGCTTTTTTTCTTCGGACATATTTGGCATGGCGCTCGAACCTTGTTCAGAGATGTTTTTGCTGGTATTGATCCAGATTTAGACGCTCAAGTGGAATTTGGAGCATTCCAAAAACTTGGGGATCCAACTACAAAAAGACAAGCAGTTTGATATAGCATTGATCTTGTACTTTTCGTTTCCATTTTTTTAATTTGACAATTTTACATAGGGTATCGGGGACACCTTGATTTGACTTGCCACTTTTCTTCGACTTTTGCTCTTTTTTTTATCCGGGGTACAATCCCAACTAAACAGGTATGGAAGCTATAATTGTAAACCACGATCGAATCTATGGAAGCATTGGTTTATACATTCCTTTTAGTCTCGACTCTAGGAATAATTTTTTTCGCTATCTTTTTTCGAGAACCCCCTAAAGTTCCAACTAAAAAGGAAAGGTAAAATGATTTTTTATTATCTTAATTGAAGTAAAGAATTGAAGTAGAGAGCCCCCCAATATTGGGGGGCTCTCTACTTCAACTAGTCCCCGTGTTCTTCGAATGGATCTCTTAGTTGTTGGGAGGGTTGCCCAAAAGCAGTATATAGGGCATACCCGGTAAAACTTACAAGTAAACCAGATATAGAGATGGCGACTAGTGTTGCTGTTTCCATTATTAATTATTATAGAATTCTCTGAATTTTAAGACCACAATGGATCTATGATAAGATGATTTATTTACAACGGAATGGTATACAAAGTCAACAAATCTTAATTAATACAAAATAGGATTTATGGCTACACAAAGTGTAGAGGGTAGTGGTCCAAGACGAACAATTGTAGGGAATTTATTGAAACCGTTGAATTCAGAATATGGTAAAGTAGCTCCGGGATGGGGAACTACTCCTTTGATGGGCGTCGCAATGGCTCTATTTGCGATATTCCTATCTATTATTTTAGAGATTTATAATTCTTCCGTTTTACTGGATGGGATTTCAATGAATTAGATTTACAAGAATCACTAAGTCCCATCTTTTTTTTTAATATTTCATTTTAATGCTTAATACAAAGTGAAACATTTGGGTCTCGGTTTTTTTAGCCTAATCCTATTCTATTTTTCTATTCTATTTTGGTAGTTTGATCGTGGAATCCCTTTCTTTTTTGGTATTTCTGGAATATGAGTGTGCGACTTGTTATAAAAGATCCTATTAATAGTGCAGAAAATGAGTCTGTCATCTTATCTTGATAAAGATGGTTTTTTATCTCGTCAGATAGTTATTCTAGTATCTGGAGCACGGAATATATGAAATGGATTACGAAGTATTAGAACTATGATTCATACTTAATATTCAGATCCCGCGGCCAAACTACAAAAAATTTTAAAAAATGCGAAAGTCTAAATGAAAAGATTTTTGAAACTCTTTGTCTATGTTTATCTCATTTTGATAAAAATAAAAAGACAACTTTCTCTTTGGATTTTTCGTCATTATATTTATTCATTCCATAAGTGATGATACGACGATTCTTGCTCGGGGAATCTTTGTACTAACTTTAAAAGTTTTTTTGAATCATCGTGGTTCTAGTATGAATCTGAGGTTTCCGATCGATTTATAGAATCTTAACAAGAAAATTCCTATCAATCAATAATAAAAATAAAGAAAACACCGGTAAGGCTGCATTACATAAACAAAAAAAAATACTCAATCAAAGAAAAAATAAAATGGGTAAATAGAAGATTCAAGAGGCCCGTAAGGATCAACATCAAGAAATGAATGAGCCGACTTGACATTTTAGCATTATAACCACAAAGAAGAGTTTTCGAATTTTTCTTTTTTCGTTTTCCTCTCTTCCAAGAGAATTCTTGAATCATAGCATTAAGAAGTTTCGATTACACATATCTATTTCAACAAGTATTTGGGGTTTTCTGTTTGAGCTGTACGAGATGAAATTTTCATATACGGTTCTCAGAGGGGGAGTTTTCTTGGTTTACCTATCTCAATAAAGTCTATGATTGGTTCGAAGAACGTCTCGAGATTCAGGCGATTGCAGACGATATAACTAGTAAATATGTTCCTCCTCATGTCAATATATTTTATTGTTTAGGAGGAATTACCCTTACTTGTTTTTTAGTCCAAGTAGCTACAGGGTTTGCTATGACTTTTTACTATCGTCCGACCGTTACTGAAGCTTTTGCTTCTGTTCAATATATAATGACTGAAGTTAACTTTGGTTGGTTAATCCGGTCTGTTCATCGATGGTCAGCAAGTATGATGGTACTAATGACGATCCTACATGTATTTCGTGTGTATCTCACAGGTGGCTTTAAAAAACCTCGTGAATTAACTTGGGTTACAGGTGTGGTTCTTGGTGTATTGACAGCATCCTTTGGCGTAACTGGTTATTCTTTACCTTGGGACCAAATTGGTTATTGGGCAGTAAAAATTGTAACAGGCGTGCCAGAAGCTATTCCTATAATAGGATCCCCTTTAGTAGAGTTATTGCGTGGAAGTGCTAGTGTAGGACAATCAACTTTGACTCGTTTTTATAGTTTACACACTTTTGTATTACCTCTTCTTACTGCCGTATTTATGTTAATGCATTTTCTAATGATACGTAAGCAAGGTATTTCGGGTCCTTTATAAACAATATAGATCATAGATATTAGTAATCAATCATTGATCGATTGGGGGAGGGAGAATAGTATTTTATTGCTACAAATATGGATTATTGAAAAGAATAAGACATGTATTTAGATATTTCTCTTCAACTACATTATATTATTTCTTTGAAATAATGAATAGTTGAAGCGAATTCTCCGAAGAAAAAGATGGATTATGGGAGTGTTTGACTTGGACTATTGATTTGGCCGTGCAGATATATGATATGTCTTTATCCGCCACATTGGAATCCACAACCAAATGTGTCTTTGTTCTAACCACTCCGTAAGCCCTATACTCTATTTAGGATAGGTTGGTTCACTTAAAGAGAATTTTTTCTATGATCCGATCCAAGCATGTCGTGCATGAGCAGGCCCCGTAAAATCCAGTGGAATAAGTGATGTAGTAGAATCCATATATTCTATTTTTTAGCTATTTTACCTACTTAATATACTTATCTAAAGTATCTTTAGTATTTCGTTTTTTTATTCATTTTTTTTTATTTACTTACTACTTAGTATACTTAATAGTATGGAAATGCACCCATTTTCTTTGCATTGACTCCATTTCTGATACTATCGGGGTGAAACAGCGGATCTAAAGAATGACAGAGGCGAAACCATATTAGTAACAAGTAAATTCTTTGTATCCAAAAAATATCGATATTTTTTGTAGATAAAGTCCAAAGGTCTAAGACGACCCAAAAAGCACTTGGTCATTATTACCTTTATAGGCCCACTTGGGTAATGAGCATTTATTTACTTGTAAGAACCGAAGTCCTTGCGATGGATGATTGCAATTTTGGAAATAAGGAATCCAGTTCTTTTTTTTCATAAAATCATTCATATATGTGTAGCTATGGATAATATATTGATTGATTTTATAACATCTAGAGATCTCCATTTTTTCATATGGGTACTTTTGGTTCGTTTGATTCTTGCTCGAGCCGGATGATGAAAAATTATCATATCCGGTTCTTTCGGAGGATGGATTGATAAGAATTCACCTATCCCAATAACAAAAAAACCTGACCTGAATGATCCTGTATTAAGAGCTAAATTGGCTAAAGGAATGGGGCATAATTATTACGGAGAACCCGCATGGCCCAATGACCTTTTATATATTTTTCCAGTAGTAATTCTAGGTACTATTGCATGTAATGTAGGATTAGCGGTTCTAGAACCATCAATGATTGGCGAACCCGCGGATCCATTTGCAACTCCTTTGGAAATATTGCCCGAATGGTATTTCTTTCCCGTATTTCAAATACTTCGTACAGTACCTAATAAGTTATTAGGTGTTCTTTTAATGGTTTCAGTACCCGCGGGATTATTAACAGTACCCTTTTTGGAAAATGTTAATAAATTCCAAAATCCATTTCGTCGTCCAGTGGCGACAACTGTCTTTTTGATTGGTACCGTAGCGGCCCTTTGGTTAGGTATTGGAGCAACATTACCTATTGATAAATCCCTAACTTTAGGTCTTTTTTAAATTGATTCAATTTGAAAATAAAATAGCACGATGTGTGTATCTAGGGAATAGTCACTTCAAGGTGAATTCTCCCTAGATAACACCTATTCAATAGATATATCTTTAGGAAAAAAAATCGAAAAAAAGGGATGAAAATGAATATAAATCCAGCGGCTTTAAAATTGATTTTTTAGTAAATCAATTGCGAAATGCTTTTCCATTTCTAGAATGCTTAATATATGTTTTACATCTTCCATGCGAAAATGTTCAATTTTCATAAGGTCTTCTTGACTGTTCTTCAAAAGGTCCGATAATGTATGGATATTGGACCTTTTGAGACAATTATAGATCTTAGGAGTCAATTCTAATTGGTCAATAAAAATCGATTTTAATGGTATTTCTTTTTTATTTTTCCTTAGTTTAACCAATTTATCATGAAAAGTAAAAAGGGGTAAAGTAATTTTGTGTTGATTTTTTTCGAAATGTAAGTTTTCTTCTTCTACATGTAGAAAGGGAAGAAATAAATCAATTAAATTTCGGGAGGCTTCATGAAGTGCTTCTTTAGGAGTTAAACTTCCATTTGTCCATATTTCGAGAAAAAGTATCTCTTGCTTTTCATTTCCATTTCCATAAGAATAAACACTATGATTCACATTTCGAACAGGCATGCATACAGCATCTATGGAATAACTTCCGTCTTGAAGATTTTGTGTCGGTTTTATACAATAGCCACGATTCCTCTCAATTTGTAATTCAATACACAAATCAATTGGTTCCCTTAGGCTAGCGATATGTTGTGTATTATCAAGGATTTCCACAGAAGGTGGTAAGATGATGTCTTGAGCAGTTACATATCCAGGACCTTTGACACAAATAGACGCGTCACGAGTTCCATATAAATTGCTTCTCAATACAATTTCTTTCAAATTCATTAATATTTCATGTACTGATTCTTGAATACCCCCTATAGTAGAAAATTCGTGTGGTATTTTCTCAGATTTTGCACGTGTGATACATGTTCCTTCTATTTCTCCAAGCAAAGCTCTTCGCATCGCAATGCCTATTGTGTCGGCTTGACCTTTCATAAGTGGAGACAGAATAAAACGTCCATAATAAAGACGTTTACTGTCAACTCTCGATTCAACACACTTCCACTGTAGTGTTCGAGTAGATATTCTGACTTTCTCTCGAACCATAATAAGATTCTTCTTTTTGTTATAAAATCCTTGAATTTTTTATTTCTCTTGAAATCTCTTCAATGTTTATTTGCGTCTTTTTTTAGGAGGCCTGCAGCCATTATGGGGCATAGGGGTTACATCCCGGACGAAATTTAATATTATACCACTTCGACAAATAGCTCTTAATGCCGCATCTCTTCCGCGACCCGGACCCTTTATCAGGACTTTCGCTCGTTGCATACCTTGATCCATTGCTATCCGAATAGCATCTTTCGCTATGGTTTGAGCGGCAAAAGGTGTCCCCTTTCTTGGGCCCTTGAATCGACAAGTGCCCGCAGAGGACCAATAGATCACCCGACCCCGCACATCTGTAACGGTTACAATAGTATTGTTAAAACTTGCTTGGATATGAATAACTCCCTTTGGTATTTTAGGTGTATTTTTACGAGGACGTCTTTTCCTGCGCCAAGCAAGTCTTGTTACAAATTTTACCATATTTTATTATCTCAAAAAAAAAGTCCGAGACCTATGGATATATCCATTTCGTGTCAAAATAGATCCTTTTTTTTTTATTTGTATTTATCTATCAGATCCTTTAGATAGTCCTTTTCTTTATTTTGACAAATTATCCTTGTCTTTGTTTATGTCTCGGGTTAGAGCAAATTACTCTAATTCGTCCCTTTCTACGTATTAGTCGACATTTTCCACAAATTTTACGAGCGGAGGGCCTTATTTTCATATTTTGCGTTCCTTAATTTTGAATATACAGACTTTTTTTTGAAGAAAAAGAGTTTTTTTTTTTCAATCTTGATTGAATTGTATCCCCATAAAAAAAAGAAATATTGAAGTTCAAAAATTACCTAATCTTTCGAATTGTTGTTCTGGAGTCTCTAAATTAGACGCTCTCCTTTCCGGTCGAATCATAATTATAATGAGGCTTATTGACTCTATTTCCTGGTGGTATAAAACAAAACTTTGTTAGGTCTTTCTTGAAACAGAACCTAAAACAGGATCTTCATTATCTAAAGGAACCCGTAGCATACCCTTGGAAAGTGATTCAGTAAGTAAACCTTTGTGAATTTCTTTTTATTCTTTATATTCTATATCCTTCGATTCTATAATATAGAATAAAAAATAAGGATATTCTATATAAAACTATCTTGAAGTATCCGCAAATTTAATGTAGCAGCAATGCTATTCAAATCTCGGACTTGTTCTTTTTTTTTTTTTACAAAACAAAATCAAAATAGATATGATTTGGATATCAGAAGGATTACCATATGTGACACAAGATTTCTCCGCCGATTCTTTTTAGTCGAGCCTCTCGATCTGTCATTATACCCCGAGAAGTCGAAAGAATTACAATTCCCATCCCGTCTAAAATTCTAGGAATTTGTTGATACTTAGAATAGATTCGTAAACCGGGTCGACTAATCTGTTTTAATTTTAGACTAGTTCTATATTGTTTTTTTTTAGTTTTTCTATGTCGTCTATGTCGTAAGGTTAAAACCAAGAAATTTTTGTTGCCTTCCTGATGTTTCCTCACATTTTCAATAAAACCTTCTCGTAAAAGGATTTTCACAAAGTTTTCAGTGATATTAGTAGATACTATTCGAACGATTCCTTTTCCGCCCATGTCAGCATTTCGTATAGAGGTTATTATATTAGCAATTGTGTCTTGACTCATTATAAACTAACATTTTTAGTTTTGATATAATTAACATTGTCTTTTTGCTTTTGTTTTTTTTAATTCATATTCATGAATTTTATTATTAAGGTATATACGTTAAACATAATCTACTAATTAATTTGATTAATCGGTTGAATTCAAATACTATAATCAAATAGTCTAACTATATAATGTTTTCTATCTCATCTTACAATGCTTTTCTAACGCTTTATCTTATTTCTAACGCTTTATCTTATAATACTTCAGGTGCTAATGAAACTATTTTTGTGAAATTGACCTGCCTCAATTCCTCGGCAATCGGGCCAAAAATTCGACTTCCCTTTGGATTTCCTTTTTGATCAATGACAACTGCAGCATTATCATCATATCGTATGATAATGCCGCAGTCGCGTTTGAGTTGTTTCCGAGTACGTACAATTACAGCTCTGATCACTTCGGATTTTTCTAGAGTGGAATTGGGTGCTACTTCCTTGATCACAGCAATAATAACGTTGCCAATATGACCGTATCCCCGATTACCAGCCCCCAGGATTCGAATACACATCAATTTTCGGGCTCCGCTGTTATCTGCTACATTCAAATAGGTCTGAGATTGGATCATATCATTTTTTTAATCTGTTATTTTAATGCAAAAGAAAAAAAAAGAAATATTGTTTGTCCAAAAATAAAAAAAGAAACTTACAATTTTTTTTTTCATTCCAAAGTCCCTTTTTTCTTTGGTTCTATATTCCTATTTTAAAATAATGAATTGAGTTCGTATAGGCATTTTGGATGCTGCTATTGAGATAGCTTTTCTGGCCAGATTTTCTGCTACTCCGCCCATTTCATAAAGTATTTTACCTGGTTTAACGACAGCTACCCAATATTCGGGATCTCCTTTCCCCGAACCCATACGTGTTTCTGCGGATCTTATCGTAACTGGTTTATCGGGAAATATACGTACCCATATTTTTCCACCGCGGCGTATATTTCGTGTCATTGCCCGACGGCCTGCTTCTATTTGTCTAGACGTAATCCAAGCGGGTTCAAGTGCCTGAAGAGCATATCTACCGAAACAAATACGATTACCTCGATAAGACATTCCTTTCATTCTCCCTCTATGGTGTTTACGGAATCTGGTTCTTTTAGGGTTATAGTTGATCATTGGTTCACAATTCCATCTCTATTACAGAACTGGACATGAGAGTTTCTTCTCATCCAGCTCCTTGCGAATGAAATAATTATAAAAATATACATATAGTTGATGAGTAATAGACTGAATCATTAGATTCTTTGAGATTTCATCTAATCTATTTATTCGAAATTTGTATCTATTTTTTTATATAGAACTACGTATTCTATGTCAATTCTAGATTGATAGATAATTTGAAATTCAAATTTTTAGATAATTATTTTATATAATTTATGTATAATGGACTTTTTTTTTTATAATCTTCTAATGATAATGAATCTATATCTATATTTATTATGATGATATCAGATCACTTAAAATTGAGAAATCCAATAACATAAAAAAACCTTCGCGGGCGAATATTTACTCTTTCCGTTTTTACTTTATTTCTAAGGTTATCCCCAAACCTCTCCTCTCAAAATAAAAAAAAAATGGATTGTTTCTTGGTTCGTTTCGCCATCCTGCCCGTTAAAAAATTATTAAGATTTATTTTCAATAGAATTTATTTTCAATAGAATCTTATGTCTTTACAGGTTCCGTCGTTCCCATCGCTTCTCGGTTAATGGTTAGGTCTTAATTCTATAATGAAGCCTCCAATCCAATTTTTTCTTGAGCCAATTTTATCAGTCTTTATTGGCTCGAGGCTCTTAATTTTTTGTTTTATGAGTAGGATTTTGATTATCAATAAATAGTTATTGGTGCTTTATTACATTAGCTTTTACGAGATGACTCGTAGACCTTACATATTGGAATCATATATCATTAATTTTTTTTTTTTCTTTCTCTCACCCTATCATTTATCTGTATAATTTTTGATTTTGCTTTACAATTCATAATCAAATTGCTTTTTTTTATTTATGTAATGTAAAAAAGAGTAAAAAAGATTGCAATTCCTACAATACAAAGGCCAATATATCATATCTTGACTGCTTTTTTGAATCCAGATCCAGATAATGTGAAGCGATGAGTTGGTTATTAATTCTATATTTATTCATTCATAGTATTGATCAGTCTATTTTTTTAAGATTGACCTTTACCTTTAAAAACCAACGGGTCACACACTAAGCATAGCAAGTACATTAAATAATCAATCGAATTTTTTATTTTATTTAACCTTGTAGAATTTTCGAATTTTTCTTTTTTTGATTGGTCAGAAAAAGAATGAAAGAATTTATCATTTTTTGTTCTATCAAAGATATCAAAGAAAGGGTATAATGGAAAGATTAAGTCAAGTAAAGGTTGACTATTCTGCGTCTAAAATATCCAAATTTTTAGGCCTAATGCCCCATAAATAGTTCGAACCGTATAGGAGCAATAATCAATTTTAGCT